TTTGCTTACCAAAGTTGTCTTACTAAAAGTAAGTAAGCAACCAGTTCCGTTCCAAGTGACATGGCTTTTCACTATTCCTTTCCAGAGAAGGCGCGAAGCCCAGCGGATCCATTGTTTATGCGGCAGTGCGATGCAGCTGAAAAACGTAAGCCCCTTTTTATTAGTAAGGTATAGGGTGGATCGATGTAATTGAGAAGGAACGTAGATCTACGTTGTTTGGGGAAAACTCCAAAACTAGGTTGGTCGTAGATCAGAAAGCTTACCAACTATTAGATAAAAGTTTTAGAAAGGTTTGGAACCCTAAACTACAAGCTAGCGCGCAACGGCTTTTCAGCCGTTGTTGCTTGCTGCTTGCAGGCTCCTGATTCCTTCGCGCAAGCGCGTCTAACGACCCTTGTTGTGTTGGTCATGAGACGCCTTCGCTTCAGTCTGCGTTTTTCGGATAGCCGGGATCCGACGTTGATTTCCGATTTAAATGTCAGCTCCAGGTTTTGGGCGGCCCATCTGGTTAGTTTAGCTATCACTGCTGGAAGCCCCTGCGGTTGTTCGGCTGCGTACTCCCCGTCCGCGTATCTCACACTCCCAAAGCATATTTTTGATTTCATTTTCCTTTACAGCTTCGCATCCCCAGAGAGAGACCCTGCATCTTTCTTTCTATCCATAGGTCGGCTTCGTGCAGATAGATGTTTGCTAGGGGATTTCATAAACCTTGAGGTATGCCCCCTTCCGGTGGTCTCTCGAGCCTTCTCTGTCTTTTCCATCCAGTGCGTCAGAAAATCTTCGTCTTCGATCTCTCTTCGCAACGCAAGTCTAACTGTTTTTCTGGGCATCTGTCTTTTAAGTCATTGATCTCATATCTATAAGCAGGGCGGTCTGCGTTCACTATTAAGCCTACGCCCGTCCTTTAAAGCCGCCCTTAGACTCGTTACGCTGTTCAACGGAACTCGTTGGCTCCGCCGGTCGGAACCCGGTTCGAGAACCTTCTCTCGTAGATTCCCTTCACCAAGTCATCGCCAGCAATCAGCTCTTATCCCTTGGTGTCAAAGGGCCAGTTGCTTTCTTTATCTCGCTTGCCGTTAGTCCGTCTAGCGCCTTTCGGTTGGGGTCGGGTTAGACCGCTTGGGTTCTATTTTATAGTCTCGAAGGCAGTCAACGTATCAGCCATTCTTCTCCCATTAGACTTGTAAATCCTTTGGGCCAAGGCGCCTTCTCTCTTCCAGTTCTCTCCCTCTACTTTATTTTACAGGGGCGGAGAATACCACTCTATCAATAACAAGAAAAAAGTAGCAATTTAGTTTCAAATGGTTTGAGCTTGGAAGCAACCTGCTATCTATCGATAGGCGAGAACAGACTGCTATTGGCTGCTTCGCCTATCTATTCTATTATGGCCGGCTTGGAGACATCAGAGGAAGACCATCATCTTTATCCGGGTACGATCATAGCTTCATTCATTCGTTGAACCTTGGGGATAACCATTAGCATTGAGGTCAATCACCACACCACCTCTATCATACATACGACATTACACGACGCGAGAGTGCATGGTCAACACACACCTAAAGCGCCTACGTTCCGCTTGCAGCCAATACAACCACAACCTAACTTGCACGAGATTCAACAACCGAAGCTACTGGTAGTCCCGTCTTCAAACCTACTAGAATGTACCAAGGCGCAAAAACTTTTCTCGAATCATTTTCATTTTTTCTAAAAAAATTCGAGGTTTGAGCGTCTTCCCAGTGAAGGAGAGCCGTCTTCATGGGGCCTCAACGATCCCGGTGGCGATGCCCAAAGCGTGACGGACCAGGCGAGCGTAGTGAGGAGCTTGCTGTGGAGATAGGTCTCCGGTTCGTGAACCGAATGTCTCACCTGACGACTCCAGACGCATTTGAGTCCCGGAACCACAGCCATTCAACGGGATTCGAAATGCCAAGGCTCGAAGACCTCTGGGACATGGAACAGTACTTTAAGGCTGTTCGTGCCCCTTTTGACGACCAAGTCACAATGGCAACAATGTATCTCTCTGGGGATGCGAAGCTGTGGTGGCGGACGCGATATGAGGAGAGGGTGATTTATCAGAGCGAGATCGACGCCTGGGAGGGGGAGCTCAAGGGTGCTCGCAGTTACTGCCTGGGAACGTTGCATGGCTGGATAAAAACCTGATGAGGACCGGCACTGTTCGAGAAAATCAAAGCAGACCATGAGGGACTGACCCGAGCTATAGACAAAAGAAGGACTTTGATAGATAGAATAACGCACTCAGATATCAAAAAGAGGGCTACTTCACTATGAATGGTAACATATGAATTGAAACTAATGCGACGTTGGTCGTAGATCATAGTTGTAGGGAAGTTTACTTGAAACGACTCGACCACTAACTCAGTCCCGCGGGCTCAAGAGACCTCGAAGGGATGCGAAGAATATTTGAAACCACTCTCGAACCATCACACGGATTCCGACCCAACTGCCCATGATATGGTAAGAACGGAATGGAAAGGCAAAA